AAAATTTATAAACCCTTTTTATGGTTAAAGATTTTTTTGTTAGAATACTTTCATTTACTTAGCTTAGTTGGTCATACAATACATAATACAATAAATAATAAATAGATTATGATATGATAGTGTGTTTGATGAAAAAACCTAAAATAGTTAGAACAATCAATTACAGAATATGGGCGATGCAACAACGGTTGTTGCCAAAGCAAGGTTATTTCTTGACTGAACTACAAAGATAGAACTCTATGATTATGATATGGAAAGACAGAGTGTAGAAGCTAAAAAGATACTGGAAGTTGCTCATCTTCAAATTGAGTTGGACCTGAAATGAAATAAATAAAAAGGAGGTATCGGGCCTGGGCCGTCCGATCGAAAAGAAAGTGGATTAAATCCTATTGAAAATAAATGATTCAAATTAAAATTATTTTAAAATCCAATTATTCTTTTATTCAAAAATGACTGAATTTTTTTTTTTAGTTATACGATAGAGTTTTTATTACTTTCACTTAACTCACGAATTGCACAATGAATCTGTTGATTTGGAATCACATGACCGGTTGATGTCACATCAGAGCAATCGATTTTTTCTACTATGTAATTCTATCTTTTTTAGTGCTATCTATAATGACTGATCAATTAAGATGGAACTAAGTTAATATTGTCTACTGTCAATAGTTTTTCTTACTGTCGTATCTGGGAAAATTGAAACTTAGGTAAGTGTTTTATCAACATATGTAGTAAAAGAACATATCTAATTTAGCCCTTTCATGTCTACTATAACTAGTTATTTCGGTTTTCTATTAGCTGCTTCAACTATAACCCCAGCTCTATTGATTGGTTTGAACAAGATACGACTTATTTGAAATAAATTGAATGAACAATTTATAAAAATAAGTATTTCTCTTAAATGCCAGGTCTTCCATAGTCCCGCGGGAATTGCCAATTCTCGGTTATTGAGATTCGCGAACAATTTAGATTAATATTTAGGGATAGATCTTACCTCTCTTTTTATTCTCTCAAACAAAAAATAGAAATGATTGAAGTTTTTTTATTTGGAATCGTTTTAGGTCTAATTCCTATTACTTTGGCAGGATTATTCGTAACTGCATATTTACAATACAGACGTGGTGATCAATTGGACCTTTGATTGAATAATATATTTTTTGATTGACCTCCTATCCTACTCCTTGAAAGGAGGTCAAATTAAAGTTTATTAAGTTTTTTTATTGTATGTGATTCGACATAACATCACGCTCTATAGGATTTGAACCTACGACATCGGGTTTTGGAGACCCGCGTTCTACCGAACTGAACTAAGAGCGCTTTCTTATGACAGGGGATACGACTGTAAAAAAAAAGAATTTCTATGTACCCAAAAATATCTTGCAAACACCTAGTATAGTATGCAAAAATTTAAAGATTATATAGCCAATTTTAAAATTTAATCAATCTCGAGTAATCTCCCGTTACTGCCCATTAGTAGAAGTAATAGGTAGGGATGACAGGATTTGAACCCGTGACATTTTGTACCCAAAACAAACGCGCTACCAAGCTGCGCTACATCCCTTTTAAAAATTGTTTTACAATGTCATTGTACAAAATCCTTGTCTTGTTTTCCACATTTTTATTTTCTTCTTGATTTTATACTTTATTTATTATATTAAAATATTGTATTTATATTATATACATCTGAAACCTAACGCATGAAAAAATTAATATTTATCGATAACACTCAGGCTTTTTTTTTTTAAGGACAAGAACATTGGCTCGTTCATTGTACATATCCATTTTAGTTAGGAATTCTGCATAAAAATAAATACAAATGATCTTGAACTACGACATCTGCTCATATATATAATCTATGTCTATGTTTTACAATAAACAATAAAAAGGAGGATTTTCAATGCGAGATATAAAAACATATCTCTCCACGGCACCTGTGCTAAGTACTCTATGGTTTGGGTCTTTAGCGGGTCTATTGATAGAGATTAATCGTTTATTCCCAGACGCCTTGTCATTTCCTTTTTTTTGATTCTAGTTATTAATATGCAAAAAATAAATAAATTTAGAGATTTAATTCTATAGTGGCGTGATTAAAAAAAAAATGTATTAAACCCAAGCAAAAAGTTGATCTAATAAAATGATATTTGGAAAAACATAAATGGAAATGCGGGTCCAGTCTAGGAGAGGCTCCACGAAATCATAACATAGTAAAGAAGATACATAAATGAAATATTGGTATTAGTATTAGGAATAATTGAGAGTTAGAAAAAAAATTGTATTACTTAAAATTATATATAATATTATAATATATAATTGATATTTAAATAAAATTAAATAAAAAAATATATATCTTCAATCTATTTAATTTTAATTATTACTCTTAATTAATTCAATTAATTAATATTAATTACAATGAAATCTTTAGAAAATTAATTTCAAATTAGTAACTTCTATTAATTTTTTGTTCTTTTTATTTTCAGATCGAAAAAGAAAGAAAAGTTAAGTCGATCCAAAGGGGGTTCATGGCCAAGGGTAAAGATGTAAGGGTCATAGTTATTTTGGAATGTACTTGTTGTTGTGCTCGAAATGGTGTCAATAAAGAATCGCGGGGTATTTCTAGATATATTACTCAAAAGAATCGACACAATACACCCAGTCGATTAGAATTGAGAAAATTTTGTCTTTATTGTCACAGGCATACGATTCATGGGGAAATAAAGAAATAGATCGAACGGAACATAACATATGTGCAATCTTTCCATTCCAACTCAAAGAGCAGAAAGAGGAAGAACATATAACATAATCATAATATAATACAAATTATATTAAAATTATAAATTATACAAATAAAACCCTACTTCGGCCGGATCTGAAATTAATAAAGAAATAGAATTTTAGAAATAAGGAATAAACCATGGATAAATCTAAGCAACCTTTTCGTAAATCCAAGCTTTCTTTTCGTCGGCGTTTGCCCCCAATTGTCTCGGGGGATCGAATTGATTATAGAAACATGAGTTTAATTAGTCGATTTATTAGTGAACAAGGAAAAATATTATCTAGACGGGTAAATAAATTGACCTTGAAACAACAACGATTAATTACTATTGCTATAAAACAAGCTCGTATTTTATCTTCGTTACCTTTTCTTAATAATGAGAAACAATTTGAGAGAACCGAGTCGATCCCTAGAACTGCGGGTCCTAGAGCCAGAAATAAATAGGCATATTCCTCAATTGACTCAAAACTCCAATTGGAATTCAAGCTCAAATAGATTGGATGTTTTGCTCGAAAAGGCCCAGAATCCGGGTTTAATTCTTGTCTTATAAGAAACAAAAAAAGGGGGATAAGCAATTTTTTTTTATTGAAGCATGTTCGTTCATTCCTACTACTTTTCTTATCTTAAATTTTATCTCAATTTAGTTTATTCTATCTTCCCGGAGTTCATTCTCCGGGGAATTCTTGTTCAATCATTCCTGTATATTACTTTCTAATTTCCTTTATTTTATGATTTTATTGGAAATCATGTAAAGACAATTCTTATTTGATATAGCTATTTGCGCAAGTATTTTACGATTAAGAAGCAATTGCCCCTTGTATAGATTGTGTATTAATCGACTATAACTATGGAATACTTTATTCTCGCGAGTTACTGCATTTATCCGAGTGATCCACAAACGACGAAAATTTATCTTTTGCCTGCCCCTATCTCGATGAGAGGAAACCAAAGCTCTCATTTTATGTTGAGTAATTGTTCGTGTAAGTCTTGAATGAGCCCCTGTTGATGCAAATACACGAATTTTTGTTCGACGTCTCCGAGCTGTATACCCTCGTTTAACTCTGGTCATTGAATCAAATTAAACTTTAATGAATAACTAATTGAATTCTCTTCTTTCAGTCATTATTTGTCCCCCCGGTCGGTTAATAACAAAACGGATTATTCCGATATATAAAATATAAATTCCAATGGCTTTTGCTACTATGACCTTCCCAACCACTATTTTTTATTTTTATTCTTTCCAGGCCAGACATTTGGTTCACCTGGAACTAAGAAATTCTACCAAATACTATACAAAAAAATAGTGGGTTCCTTCGTTTCTATGGTTACTTCTTAAACGGTGAGGCCCTCTCTATGCGCCGGAGCCTCATCTCTCATTTAATCAAATGGTATTGTTAACTTGTATAGTTAACATTCTTTGGCTCTACCCATTAATTATACAGTAATAGGCCTTTTCACAATAAGAGCTATCCATATAGTGACGGCATTTAATTATGAAAGTTGGCTAGGTAGCTGACCCTGTTAGTCCGTTCTTTCAAGAATATGGGCATAACCTTTTTGTTTTGCTTCTTATCCTTATAATACCATTTCCTCCGCTTAATGGATAACCATTTGCTACCAATGGAGAATTGCTTCTCATCTCAAATTGAGGTGGTTGGATTTGCACCAATGAAAACCATAAATTCCATACACAATATACAAGAAACAATAAGGGTATATAATATATCCCCATTATTAGATAGTAAATGGCGTTCTTTTACTCTATCTATTCATTGGTATTAATCATTGATACTGGAAAAATTGTCTCATTTGCTCGAGCTCATGATCTGAACGAGTCGCACATACACCCTAGTACATGTTCCTCGACGCTGAGGACATCCTCGAAGAGCGGGGGATTTCGTGACATTTTTTATTGGCTGTCTTGTGTTTCTAATAAGTTGTTTAATAGTTGGCATGTCGGATATATAAAATTATATTATAGAATGGGTTGGTTTAGATCGATCTTAACCTGATTGATGATCATTAATTATTTCGATTCAATAATTAAGATATCAAATCGTGTAAAATTAGAATTATGGTTGAAAATAAAACGGAATCATGGATTTATACGAAATCCGAAGTATTTTCATTTTCAACCGCTACAAGATCAACAATGCCATGGGCTTGGGCTTCTGTTGCCGACATAAAAACATCTCTTTCCATGTCTTCGGATATAACCCACAAAGGGTTGCCTGTTCTTTGTACATAAACTTTTGTGAGGTTTTCGCGAAGTTTCAGCAGTTCTTCCGCTTCCAGGATAAATTCTCCTGCCTGTGCCTCATAAAAAGAACTAGCAGGTTGGTGAATCATAACCCTGATGATATTGAGATAACATCATGAATGGTTCTTCTATCTCGCATGATGGGATTTAAATTAAAGGGATAAAAAAAGAAGAAAAAAATAGAATTGAACAACCGTACAGGCACCTTTTGTGCATTGCATACGGCTCTGCAATGGAATTTACTAACCCCCTCCCTCCTCCAGAGAAGAGGGGAAGAAATAGAATCTATCCGATCCAGCCAGATCGTTGAATAATCCATTTGCCATCCTTCTTTTCATAAGAGTAAAAAAATACTACGATGGTTCTGTTGCTTTATATTAGATATTTATATATTTATCTAGTTTGTGATTTGACAATCCCAAAGTGTCTTTCTGATATGATCAAATAAGGAAAAAATGATTTGTGACGCTAAAATGTCCTCCCGACACATAAGATAAAATCGCATTTCATACTACTATCTCGATACAAAATCTCATGTTATAAAAAACAATAATGGTTTGTTCATATCGAACTCAAAGTGCCATGCTATTATTACTTAATTTTTCCTAATTCGATTATTTATATTTGATATGGCGAAGGCATAGTCTTTTTTTTTTTTTTTAACTCATTGGCGCCAAGCGTGAGGGAATGCTAGACGTTTGGTAATTTCTCCTCCAACCAGAATGAAAGATCCCATTGAAGCAGCTAATCCCATGCATATTGTATGCACATCGGGTGGCACAAATTGCATAGTATCATAAATGGCTATTCCTGGTATTACCCATCCGCCGGGAGAGTTTATAAACAAATAAAAATCCCTAGTATTATCTTCTATACTGAGATATACCATGAGACCCACAAGTTGATTGGAGATCTCGCTATCAACTTCTTGGCCTAAAAAAAGTAATCTTTCTCGATGAAGTCGGTTGATTAGGACAAAATTGTATCCCTTAGGAACCGTACGTGCACCTTTGGATGCATACGGTTCAAAAAATTGCGAAAAAAAAAAAATCAATCAATGTATCAATTACAGTCTTTATTTATTTTTTTTTTTTGTAACAGGTTTTTTTTGTTTTTATAAAGAAGGGCTTTTCTTCGATTTTTCAAAAACATGAGTTTTGGTTCCCTTTCTCTTCCTTATCAAAAAAAATTATTGAACTTATTAAACTAACCTCTCATTGATGTATTATTTCATCGAAATTCAAATCACGATGTCATTTTCTTGTTCTTGAATGGGCCCTTTCAATTCTTTTAGGTTCGTGTTCTACTCCGGGTAAAGATTTGTCCAAATTCTATTTGCACATATAGGGCAAATTATCTCAGTACCGCTTCTTTTTTTTTTTTTATGTTTCATTTCATGCTTTCCCTCAAATTATTCCATGTATTCATCTTATTATTCCATGTCATTCAATGGCAATTTGAGATCACTCCTAATAATATATAGAAAGCATAAATTAAATATAAATAAAGAATGTTTATGATACAAATAGTAATCATATATATTACCAATTTGATATTTTATGAACGGAGCCTGGATACTTTATTTTATCGTTACAAGTTAACCATAAATTCTTAATAATATTGATCCCCAATATAAATGGATCTAATTGCACTTCACGCTCCGAATAATTGATGGTTCAATCAATATTTCTTGGGCGAAACGGAGGATATCCCGATCGGTGGAGACAACGGGTAAACCCCATATGACCTAATATATCTGACAAGCCGCACTATACGTCAACCCAAACTGCGTCTTCCTCTCCAGGATTCCGAAAAGGTACTTTTGGAACACCAACGGGCATTAAATTAAAGAAAAAAGTTAAGTACTATACTTCACTTTAATATGGAAACGTACCAATGAATTTATTGTCTTCATTTTTTTCTGTTTATTCTATTTTAAACATAAATTTGGATACATGGATTGGGTGAAGATTTCCGGAAGAAGACAGAATGAATAAAGAATTTTCACGAGCGGGTCGATCATTTGAATGATAAACAAGTATCTACGCATTCATTCTACAAAAAAAAAGGGGGCCCAACCCCCATTGCGTATTGGTACTTATCGAGTATAGAATAGATCTGCTTCTCTTTGTTCTTACGAACAAATATTGTTCCGTTATTTTCAATGGAACGAAATAAATCTTAACCCTTTCTTATACAAAATCTACTGAAAAGGTTAGGTACATAACATAGTATAGTCTTTTCAATGCGATAAAGTTACATAGTGTCCATTTTTCTTTGATATTTGATAAAATAAGGGGTATTTCCATGGGTTTACCTTGGTATCGTGTTCATACTGTCGTATTGAATGATCCCGGTCGGTTGCTTTCTGTCCATATAATGCATACAGCTCTAGTTTCTGGTTGGGCCGGCTCGATGGCTCTATACGAATTAGCAGTTTTTGATCCTTCTGACCCGGTTCTTGATCCAATGTGGAGACAGGGTATGTTCGTTATACCCTTTATGACTCGTTTAGGAATAACCAATTCATGGGGTGGGTGGAATATTTCAGGAGGAACTATACCGAATCCGGGTATTTGGAGTTACGAAGGTGTGGCAGGGGCACATATTGTGTTTTCTGGCTTGTGCTTCTTGGCAGCTATCTGGCATTGGGTGTATTGGGATCTAGAAATATTCTCTGATGAACGCACCGGAAAACCTTCTTTGGATTTGCCCAAGATTTTTGGAATTCATTTATTTCTCTCAGGGTTGGCTTGCTTTGGCTTTGGCGCATTTCATGTAACAGGCTTGTATGGTCCTGGAATATGGGTGTCCGATCCTTATGGGCTAACTGGAAAAGTACAATCTGTAAATCCAGCGTGGGGCGCAGAAGGTTTTGATCCTTTTGTTTCGGGAGGAATAGCCTCTCATCATATTGCAGCGGGTACATTGGGCATATTAGCGGGTTTATTTCATCTTAGTGTCCGTCCGCCTCAACGTCTATACAAAGGATTACGTATGGGCAATATTGAAACTGTACTTTCCAGCAGTATCGCTGCTGTTTTTTTCGCAGCTTTCGTAGTTGCTGGAACTATGTGGTATGGTTCAGCAACTACCCCAATTGAATTATTTGGCCCCACTCGTTATCAGTGGGATCAGGGATACTTCCAGCAAGAAATATATCGAAGAGTTGGCACAGGACTAGCTGAAAATCTGAGTTTTTCGGAAGCTTGGTCTAAAATCCCCGAAAAATTAGCTTTTTATGATTACATTGGTAATAATCCGGCAAAAGGGGGATTATTCAGAGCCGGCTCAATGGACAGCGGGGATGGAATAGCTGTTGGATGGTTAGGACACCCCATCTTTAGAGATAAAGAAGGCCGCGAGCTTTTTGTACGTCGTATGCCCACTTTTTTTGAAACATTCCCCGTAGTTTTGGTAGACGGAGACGGAATTGTGAGAGCCGATGTTCCTTTTAGAAGGGCAGAATCCAAGTATAGTGTCGAACAAGTAGGTGTAACTGTCGAGTTCTATGGTGGCGAACTCAATGGAGTCAGTTATAGTGATCCTGCTACTGTGAAAAAATATGCTAGACGCGCCCAATTAGGTGAAATTTTTGAATTAGACCGAGCTACTTTGAAATCCGATGGTGTTTTTCGGAGCAGTCCAAGGGGTTGGTTCACTTTTGGGCATGCTACATTTGCTTTGCTCTTCTTTTTCGGACACATTTGGCATGGCGCTAGAACCTTGTTCAGAGATGTTTTTGCTGGTATTGATCCAGATTTGGATTCTCAAGTAGAATTTGGAACATTCCAAAAACTTGGAGATCCAACTACAAGAAGACAAGTAGTCTGATAGAATATTACTCTGGTATCTTTCGTCTCCACTTTTTTTATTTGATGACATTTTGATGACATAAGGTACCAGAAAAATCGTGACTTGATTGAATCGCCATCTTTAATTCTTTCCCTTTCTTTACTATAGTAAATGATCCAAAATGAATAGGTGTGGAAGCTATAATTGTAAACCACGATCAAATCTATGGAAGCATTGGTTTATACATTTCTCTTAGTCTCGACTTTAGGAATAATTTTTTTCGCTATCTTTTTTCGAGAACCACCTAAGGTTCCGACTAAAAAATGATTTTTGATCATCTTAATTTGAAGTAACGAGCCTACCATTGGTAGGCTCATTACTTCAATTAGTCCCCGTGTTCTTCGAATGGATCTCTTAATTGTTGAGAGGGTTGCCCAAAAGCGGTATATAAGGCGTACCCAGTAAAGCTTACAAGTAAACCAGATATGAAGATGGCGACTAGGGTTGCTGTTTCCATTTCTAGATAATTTAAGGATCACAATGGATCTACGATAAGATCGTTTATTTACAACTACAACCAAATGGTATACAAAGTCAACAGATCTTAACCAATCATTAAATAAGATTTATGGCTACACAAACCGTTGAGGATAGTTCTAAATCTAGGCCAAGACAAACTAATATAGGAAGTTTATTGAAACCATTGAATTCGGAATATGGTAAAGTAGCTCCGGGCTGGGGGACTACACCACTTATGGGGGTCGCAATGGCTCTGTTTGCGATATTTCTATCTATCATTTTGGAAATTTATAATTCATCCGTTTTATTGGATGGAATTTCAATGAATTAGGTTCCTGAGGACTATAAAGTCCTAGTTCTAGTTTTTCAATAAAAAAATAAAAACGCACTTAAGACTCAGATTTCTCATTCTGGTAGTTCGACCGTGGAATTTTTTTGTTTCGGTATTTCCGGAATATGAGTGTGTGACTTGTTATAATTGATCCTATTGATAATACAGAGAATAGTCTGTCATCTCTATCAAGATGATTCTACCTCGTCGGATATTTATTCTAGTATCTGGAGCACGGAATATGAATATTGTAGAATAGATCAAGAAAAGAAATATTTGAACTATGATTCATACTTACTATTCAGTCAGACCTCGCGACCGGACTCAAAAAAAAAAAAAAATGCAAATTTGAATTATTAATAACATCCATTCATTGAAATTGGAGAAGTGATGATCAAATGGTTCTTAACTCACAGAACCTTTGCGTTTAGCATGGGCTTTATTAAATCATCGTGGTTCTAGTATGAATCTGAGGTGTCAATTGATTGACAGGGTCTCAACAAGGGAATTCCTATCAATAACTAGTAAAACAAGAGTCAATCTGTATTATTACACAAAAAAGAACAAATAAAAAATAATTAGGAAAGAGAAGATTCAAGAGGCCTTTATTTTAACAATTAACATAAATAAAAAGACGAACGAGGGAGCCAACTTGATATTTTTGGCATTATCATCACAAAGAGGAGATTCCGGATTTTTGTTATTTGGTATTTTTGGGGCAAATTGAATCAAGTGGCTAATTTGAATTTGAACTTTCTATTACATATCCGTTAAAATCCGTATTTGATTTGTGTTGTTTCTGCTTGAGCCGTACGAGGTTAAATTCTCATATACGGTTCTCAGGGGGGGTATATTTTTTGGTTACCTATCCCAATAAAGTATATGATTGGTTCGAAGAACGTCTCGAGATTCAGGCGATTGCAGATGATATAACTAGTAAATATGTTCCTCCTCATGTCAACATATTTTATTGTCTAGGGGGGATCACACTTACTTGTTTTTTAGTACAAGTAGCCACAGGTTTTGCTATGACTTTTTACTATCGTCCAACCGTTACAGAGGCTTTTTCCTCTGTTCAATACATAATGACTGAGGCTAACTTTGGTTGGTTAATCCGATCAGTTCATCGATGGTCAGCAAGTATGATGGTTCTAATGATGATCTTGCACGTATTTCGTGTGTATCTCACAGGGGGATTTAAAAAACCTCGCGAATTAACTTGGGTTACAGGTGTGATTCTGGCCGTATTGACTGCGTCTTTTGGTGTAACTGGTTATTCTTTACCTCGGGACCAAATTGGTTATTGGGCAGTCAAAATTGTGACAGGCGTACCTGAAGCGATTCCCGTAATAGGATTACCTTTGGTAGAGCTATTACGCGGAAGTGCTAGTGTGGGCCAATCCACTTTGACCCGTTTTTATAGTTTACACACTTTTGTATTGCCTCTTCTTACTGCCGTATTTATGTTAATGCACTTCCCAATGATACGTAAGCAAGGTATTTCAGGTCCTTTATAGAGAAAATATATCATATATATATTTGTAATTGATTATATATCATTTCGGGGAGGAAGAAAAAATAGTCTTGTATTTCATTGCTACAAATATGGATTATTGAAAAATAAGACATGTTATTTGGTTGGATACCTCTCTTCAACTCTTGAAGTATTGTATTTCTTATTTGATACCAATAGTTGAAGTGGATTCTCTGAAGAGAAGATGGATTATGGGAGTGTGTGACTTGAACTATTGATTGGGCCATGCAGATATATGATTTGATCTGCCACGTTGGAATTTACAATCAAATAAAATGTGTCTCCGCATCCAACCACCACGTAAGTCCCCCTACATAGTAGGGATATGCCGGTTCACTTGAGGAGAATTTTTTCTATGATCATACCCGAATCATGTCATGTATGAGTAGGCTCCGCAAGATCCCATAGAATAAACAATGTGGCACGACCTAATGTTGTATCTATTCCACTTACTTATTTTAATTTTATTTATAGTATAGAAATGCATTCATTTCCTATGCATTGATCCAGATCTATGATACTATCGGAATGAAATAAGGGATCTAAGGAAGAACAGAGGCTAGACTTTATTAGTAACAAGTAAATACTTTGTTTGTATTTAATAAAATAAAAATGTTACGGGGATAAATAACAATCAAAAGACATGAGACAATCCAAAAAGCACTTGATCATGATCAAATTTGTAAGCCTACTTGGATATTGAGCATTTATTCTGTAAGAACTTAATTCTTTTCAATGAATAATTGAAACTTCGGAAAATTGAATCGGGCATTTCTTATCTTACATCGAGTTATTATATATTAATATATAGCACGGATATGTATGAAATATAGATTTGATACGGATCCATTTCTATTATTCCTTTGATTCTTGCTCGAGCCGGATGATTAAAAATTATCATGTCCGGTTCCTTCGGGGGATGGATCCATAAGAATTAAGAATTCACCTATCCCAATAACAAAAAAACCTGATTTGAATGATCCTGTATTAAGAGCTAAATTGGCGAAAGGGATGGGGCATAATTATTATGGAGAACCCGCATGGCCCAATGATCTTTTATATATTTTTCCGGTAGTAATTCTAGGTACTATTGCGTGTAACGTGGGCTTAGCGGTTCTAGAACCGTCAATGATTGGTGAACCGGCGGATCCATTTGCGACTCCTTTGGAAATATTACCTGAATGGTACTTCTTTCCCGTATTTCAAATACTCCGTACAGTACCCAATAAATTATTGGGTGTTCTTTTAATGGTTTCAGTACCAACAGGATTATTGACAGTACCCTTTTTGGAGAATGTTAATAAATTCCAAAATCCATTTCGTCGTCCAGTAGCTACAACAGTCTTTTTTATCGGTACCGCAGTAGCTCTTTGGTTAGGTATTGGAGCAACATTACCTATTGATAAATCCCTCACTTTAGGTCTTTTTCAAATTCAAATCAATTAAACTTTGAAATACCGTACATAAGTATTATGTATCTAAGGACGATTTACTTTGAAGCAAGACTTTAGATACATTAATTTGATTATAGTCCATTTTGAGCTGAGTATGGATCGTGCTGAAGATTAAAAACTAAATCCATTCTATAATAATAATATATCATTTATATATATTATTATTATAGAATGGATTTAAAATGAAAATTTTTTATTAAGTAAATCAATTGTGAAATGCTTCTGGTAGGGTGTCCAATATCTGTTTTACATCTTCTATGCGAAAATATTCAATTCTCATGAGGTCTTCTTGACTATTACTATTACTCAAAAGGTCCAATAATGTATGTATATTGGATCTTTTGAGACAATTATAGGTCCTGGAAGGCAATTCTAACTGGTCAATAAAAATAAATTTCAATGGAATTATTTTTTTGTTTTTCTTTAAATTAGTTAATCTATCTTGAAAGGTAAAAGGGGATAGAGTAAACCTGTTTTTATTTTCCGTGAAATTAATGCCCTCTTCCTCCGCATGTAGAAAAGGAATAAATAAATCAATCAAATTACGAGAAGCTTCATAAAGTGCTTCCTTAGGAGTTAAACTCCCGTTTGTCCATATTTCTAGAAAAAGTATCTCTTGTTTTTCATTTCCATCCCCATAAGAATGAATACTATGATTTGCATTTCGAATAGGCATTAATATGGCATCTATAGGGTAACTTCCATCTTGAGAGTTATTTGTGGGTTTCATACGATATCCGCGATCCCTATTGATTTGTAATTCAATACACAAATCAATTGGTTCCGTCAGGTTAGCTATATGCTGTGTCGTGTCCACTATTTCCACAGAAGGTGGTGAGATGATATCTTGAGCAGTTACGTGTCTAGGACCTCTGACGCAAATAGATGCGTCTCTAACTCCATATAGAGTACTTCTCAATACAATTTCTTTCAAATTTATTAATATTTCGTGGACTGATTCTTTAATACCTACTATTGTAGAATATTCATGTGGTACCTTCTCAGATTTTGCGCGTGTGATACATGTTCCTTTTATTTCTCCAAGTAAAGCCCTTCGCATGGCAATACCTATGGTATCGGCTTGACCTTTCATAAGCGGGGACAGAATGAAACGACCATAATAAAGACGCTTACTATCTATTTTTGATTCAACACACTTCCACTGTAATGTTCGAGTGGACCCTCCTACTCCCTCTCGAACCATACTAAATATTGTTATTTAATCAGATCATTGAATCATTTATTTCTCTTGAAATCTATTTAATTCTTATTTCTACACACGTCTTTTTTTAGGGGGTCGACATCCATTATGTGGCATAGGTGTTACATCGCGCACGAAACTTAATAGTAGACCACTTCTACGGATGGCTCGTAATGCTGCATCTCTTCCGAGACCGGGGCCTTTTATCATAACTTCTGCTCGTTGCATGCCCTGATCAACCACCGTACGAATAGCATTTATAGCTGCCGCTTGAGCAGCATAGGGTGTCCCTCGTTTTGTGCCTTTGAATCCAGAAGTACCCGCGGAGGCCCAAGAAACTACTCGTCCTCGTACATCTGTAACAGTTACAATGGTATTGTTGAAACTTGCTTGAACATGAATAACACCTTTTGGTATTCTACGTCCATTCTTGCGTGAACCAATACGCCCATTCTTACGTGAACCAATTCTTGGTATAGGTTTTGTCATATTTTATCATCTCATAAATATGAGTCAGAAATATACGGAAAGATACGGAGATATCCATTTCATGTTAAAACAGATTTTTTTACACGGGTCCTTCTTTTTCTTTTAGAAAATTCTTTAATTTAGTTTAGAAAGATTACCCTTGTCTCTGTTTATGTCTCGGATTGGAACAAATCACTATAATCCGTCCACGCCTACGGATAAGTCGACATTTTTCACAAATTTTACGAACAGAAGCCCTTATTTTCATATTTCTCATTCCTTATCTTAATTCTGAATCTACTCCTTGAAAAAAATAAGTTTCTTGATTTTTTTAACTTCAAATTGTATCCCTATGAAAGGAATGTTTAAAAAATCACCCAATAGTTCGAATTTGTGAATTCTATAAATTCTACGTCCCCTGGTTGAATCATAACCACTTATTTCAATTTTGACTCTATCTCATGGTAGTATCTATATAAAACTGTGCCGTATCCTCCCTGAAACATAACCTAGAATTAGATCTTCATTATCTAAAAGTAAAAGGACCCGGAACATACCGTTGGGAAGCGATTCAGTAATTAAACCTTTATGAATTAATTTTAGTCTTTTATTCGAGGTAAGCCTCTTGAAGTATCAACTAATGGAGAAAGGGTTATATAATTTATTTTTACTCTCTTTTTCCAAAAGGGAAGTTAGAGATAAAATTAAGATAACAGGAGGAAGGGGTGTAAGATCACCATATATAACACAAAATTTCTCCCCCGATTTTTTCTAGTCGAGCTTCTCGATCTGTCATTATACCTCGAGAAGTCGAAAGAATTACAATTCCCATTCCACCTAAAATCTTAGGAATTTGTTGATAGTTGGAATAGATTCGTAGACCGGGTCGGCTGATACGTTTTAAAATAGTTCTATATATTCCCTTTCGATTCCGTCTATGTCGTAGGGTTAAAACCAAGAAACATTTGTTACTTTCCTGATGTTTACGAACGTTTTCGATAAAACCCTCTCGTAGAAGTATTTTTACAATGTTTTCGGTAATATTAGTAGATGCTATTCGAACCGTTCTTTTTTTATCCATGTCAGCATTTCTTATAGAAGTTATTATATCGGCAATAGTATCCTTACCCATGGCGAACTATAATTATTGGTACCCCCTAATTTTTATATAATCAACATGTTTATTTATATTAATTAAATTAATTAAAAGTATATGCGTGATACACAATCCACTAATTGACTTGACCCATTCCAAATACCCCGCTATATCATAAGTTTATTTAATATACTACTAGTATTTATAATACCTCGGGAGCTAATGAAACTATTTTAGTAAAATTCAACTGTCTCAATTCCCGAGCGATCGCACCAAAAACTCGAGTTCCTTTTGGATTTCCTTCTTGATCAATAACAACTGCGGCATTGTCATCATATCGTATTATAATGCCGTTGTAACGTTTGAGTTCTTTACATGTACGCACAATTACAGCCCTAATAACTTCTGATCTTTCTAGAGGCATATTTGGTACTGCTTCTTTGATTACGGCAACAACAACGTCACCAATATGAGCATATCGTTGGTTACCAGCTCCTAGGACTCGAATACACATCAATTTTCGAGCTCCACTATTATCCGCTACATTCAAAAGGGTCTGAGGTTGAATCATATCATTTTTATTTTAATCTGTTATTTTGCTGCAAAGGATAAAAAATAAATAAAAAGAAATATTGTCTGTCTATAAAAAAATAAACTTCTATTTTTCATCATCACCTTATCTTTTAATTTCTGCATCCCTATCCCTCAATAACGAATTGAGTTCGTATAGGCATCTTGCACGCAGCTATTTTAATAGCTGCTCTGGCTACAGTTTCTGATACTCCGCCCATTTCATAAAGTATTCGACCCGGTTTAACAACGGATACCCAATATTCGGGGGCCCCCTTCCCCGAACCCATACGTGTTTCTGCGGGTCTTACTGTAACAGGTTTGTCGGGAAATATACGTACCCATATTTTTCCGCCACGACGCGCATATCGTGTCATTGCTCTTCGTCCTGCTTCCATCTGTCTAGCCGTGATCCAAGCGGGTTCAAGTGCTTGAAGAGCGTATCCGCCGAAACAAATACGATTGCCTCGACAAGATATTCCTTTCATTCTTCCTCTATGTTGTTTACGAAATTTTGTTCTTTTGGGGTTATAGTTGATGGTTCTTTCTTAATTAAATTCCATCTCTACTGCAGAACCGGACATGAGAGTTTCTTTTCATCCGGCTCCTCGCGAATGAAATGATTCATTAATATTACTACGGATACACATATATTTAATATTAATACAATGATACACAATACACTTAGTAATGTAATGGAATTTATTATGTTATTTTGTTTTGTTATATTATTTGATTTTGTTATTCTAGGATAGTTTAGTATTGTTATGTTATATAGTTAAGAGTAAGCTTTATATACCAGATCAACATTATTTATTTTGTATCGAATCGTGCTAAAACAAAATGTGGATCAATAACTAAAAACTAAGGGTTTCGCGGGCGAATATTGACTCTTTCGTGCTACATTCGTAGGGTCAAGACCTTGTTACTTTTAGAATAAATCAATTTGTTCTTGGTTCGTTCCGCCATCCCACCCAATGAATCATTAGGATTCGTTTGTTTTCATGAAATCCTATGCAATCATGGGTTCTGTCGTTCCCATAGCCTCTTCGTTAATGGTTAGGCCCGAACTCCGCAATGGAACCCCAACAAAATTCGTTCCTGAGTTAATTTTCTTAGTTTATATTAACCCGAGGCTCGTTATCTTTAATTATTGATATTATATCAGTATTGATGCTTTATCACATTGCCTTTTGTGAGATAATTCATAAACCATACATATTGGAATCATATATCATTGATACTTTGTGTTCTTTCTTTCTATCATCCTTCCATTTATCCACATCCCTTTATTTTTGTTTCGCAACTTATAATAAGATTTAAAATTTTTATGAAAAAATTTCAGTTGCTACAACTATATGATCGATCTAATCATATAGTGACTGTTTCTTGGAATCTCGACAATATGAAACGAAGCCATAAGTTGGTTATTAGTTTATATAGTTAGTAAGCTCATAGTGAGGGTCGGTCAAATTTTTTGAATTCCAACTATACTATAAACTAACAAAAAAACTAACGAGTCACACACTAAGCATAGCAATTCTCTTAAATGATCAATCTAATTTTTATTCAACCTTATAGAATTTGAATTGCTCAGTTTTGTTTGATTTAATGGAATAAAAAATAAAATTTGTCATTTTTTTATTTTTTTTTTGTTCTATCACTGGACAGAACGGCAAGACAAATAAAGGTCCATTATTTCTCATCTACAAATATCCAAATTTTTATGCCTAATACTCCATAGATAGTTCGAGTTGTATAGGAACAATGATCAATTTTAGCACGAATTGTTTGTAGAGGAACCCTACCCTCTCTGATCCATTCGACGCGCGCAATTTCTTTTCCGTCGATACGCCCGGCAATTTGTACTTGAATTCCTTTTGTATCCGTTTGTTCAGTTAATTCAATAGCTTTTTTCATTGCTTTTCGAAATGAAACTCTATTTTTTAATTGTAAAGCTATATATTCCGCAAGAATATTGGGTTGTCCATAAGGTTTTTCAACTCTTGTTATAGCAATGTTGAGTCTACGGTTCACAGAATGAAACTCCTTTTGTACATTCATCTGTAATTCTTCGATTCCTCGTGTTCGGCCCTCTATTAATAAATTAGAGAATCCAATATGGATTATGACTTGGATCAAATCGATTCTTTTTTTTATTTGTATACGTGCTATTCCTTCGAAACCTGAGGACGTTCTCTTATTTTTTTGTACATAATCCTTGATACAATTCCGTATTTTTTCATCTTCCTGTATACCCGCGGAATAATTTTGTGGTTGTGCGAACCAAAAGGAATGATGACTTTGGGTTGTACCAAGTCTGAAACCAAGTGGATTTATTTTTTGTCCCATATTTTTCTATTTAGATTATCTTTCCATATATATTTTTCGAAAGATGAATCGAAAGTTAAGATTCATCTTTAAATAATTTAGTTTTATCCCTCAATATAATTGTTATATGACAAGTGGGTCTTTTTATCGGATAACTACGTCCTCGAGCCCGGGGTCTTAATTTTTTCACAATAGTACCTGCGTTAACTTCAGCTTTACTAATAAATAAATAAGCTTTGTTTAAGCCCATGTTATTACTAGCATTTGCTGCCGCGGAAAAAACTAATTTCAAAATGGGATAAGATGCTCGATAAGGCATAAGTTCTAGTATCATAAGTGCTTCTTCATAGGAGCGTCCACGAATCTGATCAATTACTCTTCGTGCTTTGAAAACCGACATACATATATGTTTATGTTGAGCTAAAGCTTTAATTTCTGTACTCCAACGCGAGTTCTTTCTATTTATCATAAGGTTATTCCCACTAAATGAATAAAAACTGCCTCATTTTAATTATATATAAAAAAATGAAAAAAATTAACGACGAGATTTATTATCGGTTTTTGCATGTCTTGCGAAAGTTAGAGTAGGCACGAATTCTCCCAATTTATGACCCACCATACGATCTGTTATATAAATAGGTAAATGCCCCTTTCCATTATAAATAGCAATTGTATGGCCAATCATTGTGGGTATAATGGTAGATGCCCTAGACCAAGTTACTATTATTTCTTTCTCCTCCCTTATGTTTAGTTTTTCAATTTTTGCCGATAAATGATTAGCTACAAAAGGATTTTTTTTTATTGAACGTGTCACAGGGGATTACTCCTTATATTACATTACATTTTTAAAATTGGCATTCTATGCCCAATATATCGATCTAAGTATGAAGGTAAGAATAAATACAATAATGATGAATGGAAAAAGAAAAAAGCTAAAATCCTTTAGCTAGATAAGGGGCGGATGTAGCCAAGTGGATCAAGGCAGTGGATTGTGAATCCACCACGCGCGGGTTCAATTCCCGTCGTTCGCCCATCACATTATTTCAAATTCTAAAAATTCAGTTTTCTATATTCTTATTTATTTACGGCGACGAAGAATAAAACTATCACTATATTTTTTCCTTTTCCTACTTCTTCTTCCAAGCGCAGGATAACCCCAAGGAGTTGTGGGTTTTTTTCTACCAATCGGAGCTCTCCCTTCACCGCCCCCATGGGGATGGTCTACAGGGTTCATAACTACTCCTCTTACTACAGGACGCTTACCTAGCCAACGCTTAGATCCGGCTCTACCCAAACTTTTTTGGTTCACCCCAACATTACCCACTTGTCCGACTGTTGCTAAGCAGTTTTTGGATATCAAACGGACCTCCCCAGATGGTAATCTTAATGTGGCCGATTTACCCTCTTTTGCAATCAGTTTCGCTACAGCACCTGCCGCTCTAGCTAATTGTCCACCCTTTCCAAGTGTGATTTCTATGTTATGTATGGCCGTGCCTAAGGGCATATCGGTTGAAGTAGATTCTTCTTTTTTATCAATAAAAACCCCTTCCCAAACTGTACAAGCTTCTTCCAAAGCATACGGCTTTCTAGATGTATATGATGATATCTAGACAGATGGATCTTATATGAATCGTATGATGAAGTATCACATGAGTGGATATATAGGAATCCAAATCTGCCGAATCACTCATGTTATGATCTTCTACATCCTAGGTCTCCCCGTTCCGTCATCTGGCTTATGTTCTTCATGTAGCATTCAGACCGAATGACTCTATGAAATTACGTCAATACTTCCATTCCACATATTACGGGTAACGTAGGAGACATCTCTATTTTTCCCCGGGGGATCTTTATAATTACCACTGCTTAGCTTTTAATTCGCCTCTGACCATCAAATTAAATGTGAATAACCCGGCCTCCTCTCTTTGAAACAAGGGGCGCTCTCCGGTTCTGTGCGTGCTTCAAACAATTTTTTTTTGTCTTCTCCATATTACCATATCTCTAGAGTCAATAATTTTCTATGAGGAACTACTGAACTCAATCACTTGCTGCCGTTACTCAACAGTTTTCTGCTGAGGTTTCTCCCGTAGAGGTACTCAAATTGGATCAGTGATCGATTTCTAGGTTTCGTCGTAAACCTAATTGGTTACTTCCAATTACGTAAATCAATAGTTCAAACCGCACTCAAAGGTAGGGCATTTCCCATTGATATAGGAACTTCTGTACCAGAAACAATGGTATCTCCAATTATAGCCCCTCTGGGATGTAAAATATATCTCTTCTCACCATCCCCATAGTGTATGAGACAAATGTGTGCATTTCGATTAGGGTCGTATTCTATGGTTACGATTCTACCAGATATGTCTTTATCATTCCGTCGAAAATCTATTTTACGGTATAGACGCTTATGACCTCCCCCTCTATGCCCTGCGGTAATGATTCCTCTGGCATTACGACCTTTACTACAACGACGCTGTCCATGGATCAAATTATTTCGTGGATTGGATTTTACTTGACTGTCTATGGCTCCATTGCGTGTGCTCGGGGTAGAAGTTTTGTATAAATGTATCGCCGTGTTATTAAGTATTTTGCTTTAAGTTCTTTTCTCTATAAGAGGTGGAATAGAATAACCTGGTTGAAGCGTAATGATCATACGTTTGTAATGCATTGTATGTCCCATAATAGGTCCCATTCTTCTACCCTTTCCCGGGACTCGATGACTATTTATAGCTATTACCTTGACGCCAAAGAAGAGTTCGACCCAATGCTTTATTTCTGTCCTAGTTGATCCTGATTCGACATTAGAAGTATATTGATTGTTCCCCAATAACCGAATACTTTTTTCTGTAAATACTGCATATTTGATTCCATCCATAAATCCATTTTCTTCCCTATGAGTTCCAGTATCAATAAGAATTCTAGTTCTTACTGTTCATATGTTATGGTATGAATATACCATACCAATTCGGTATGTATGGATGATGAGATTCCATTGATACAGAGCCAATTCTAATAGACTTATTGAACGTTCCCATTGGCGTGCATCCAGCAGGAATTGAACCTACGAATTTGCCAATTATGAGTTGGGCGCTTTAACCATTCAGCCATGGATGCTTAACAGGGATCATCGTACATCGTAAATAACCAAATTCCAATTGAAATGAAATCTTTAGGAGGAATCAATGAGAGGACATCAATTCAAATCCTGGATCTTCGAATTGAGAGAGATATTGAGAGAGATCAAGAATTCTCACTATTTCTTAGATTCATGGACCAAATTCGATTCAGTGGGATCTTTCACTCACATTCTTTTCCACCAAGAACGTTTTATGAAACTCTTTGACCCCCGAATTTGGAGTATCCTACTTTCACGTGATTCACAGGGTTCAAGAAGCAATCGATATTTCACGATCAAAGGTATAATACTGCTTGTAGTAGCGGTCCTTATATCTCGTATTAACAATCGAAAGATTGTCGAAAGAAAAAATCTCTATTTGATGGGGCTTCTTCCTATACCTATGAATTCCATTGGACCCAGAAATGAGACATTGGAAGAATCTTTTTGGTCTTGCAATATCAATAGGTTGATTGTTTCGCCCCTGTATCTTCCAAAAGGGAAAAATATTTCTGAGAGTTGTTTCATGGATTCGCAAGAGAGTACTTGGGTTCTCCCAATAAATAAAAAGTGTATCATGCCTGAATCTAACCGGGGTTCGCGGTGGTGGAGGAACCGGATCGGAAAAAAGAGGGATTCTAGTTGTAAGGTATCTAATAAAACCGTAGTTGGAATTGAGATCTCATTCAAAGAGAAAGATAGCAAATATCTGGAGTTTCTTTTTTTATCCTATACGGATGATATGATCCGCAAGGACCATGATTGGGAATTGTTTGATCGTCTTTCTCCGAGGAAGAAGCGAAACATACTCAACTTGAATTCGGGACAGCTATTCGAAGTCTTAGGGAAAGACTTGATTTGTTATCTCATGTCTGCTTTTCGTGAAAAAAGACCAATTGAAGGGGGGGGGTTCTTCAAACAACAAGGAGCTGAGGCAACTATTCAATCAAATTATATTGAGCATGTTTCCCATCTCTTCTCGAGAAACAAGTGGGATATTTCTTTGCAAAATTGTGCTCAATTTCATATGTGGCAATTCCACCAAGATCTCTT